ACCATTTGCTTTTCCTTTAGTTGCTTTTCCTTTAGTTGCTTTTCCTTGACTACCATTTGCTTTTCCTTTAGTTGCTTTTCCTTTAGTTGCTTTTCCTTGACTACCATTTGCTTTTCCTTTAGTTGCTTTTCCTTTAGTTGCTTTTCCTTGACTAACTTCTTCTTCTTCTTCTTCTTCTTCTTCTTCTTCTTCTTCTTTTCCTTTGAAATTTAAAAGAAGTAACTTCATAGGTCTAAGCCACGGGTTCATTTGATATGTCCTCTTACGTAGCAGAAATTCTGGGAAGAACCAATCTTCCTGATTCGAATCTTCCTCATTCGAATTCGCTCTGGGTGCCTTTAAGATTTCTTCATTCATTCCCATCCAATTAAAAAAGCTTTTTTTGTCTTCTTTGATTTCTGGATTTTCTTTGAGTTCTGGATCCTTTTCGATTTCTGGATCCTTTTCGATTTCTGGATCCTTTTCGATTTCTGGATCCAAGAGCATTTTTGGAACGATATTATAAATAAGACCTCTATTCTCATTCTCAATTATTTCAGAATTCTCATTCTCAATTATTTCAGAATTCTCATTCTCAATTATTTCAGAATTCTCATTCTCAATTATTTTAGAATTTTCATTCTCAATTATTTTAGAATTCTTAGTCTCAATCTTAGTATTTGTATTATGGTTAGGGTCGATCTTTTTCCCAGCCTCCAAATTGACTAGATATTTTTCGAAAAACTTCCAATCAAAGTCCATATATTTTCTTTCAGGTTTTTTCTTTCGCATTTTTTTCAGAGACATATAAACCTTGTCTAGATAATTGTCTAGAGAATTCTTGTCTAGATAAACCTCATCTAGATAATCCTTGTAATAATCCTTTTCTAGATAAAGCTGGTCTAGAGAATCCTTGAAATAAACCTTGTCTAGAAAACTCTTGTCTAGATAATCCTTGTGATAATCCTTGTCTACATAAGTATTGTCTAGATAATTGTGTAGATAAGTATTGTCTCGATAAAGCTTGTCTAGAAACTTCTTGTCTAGTATACAATCCTTGAAATAAGTCTTGAAAACAATCTCCTCTGGTATATCAAATAAGTCGATCTCTTGGCTCTTATTTACTTGTAATGGCAATTTAGAAATAGAGGAGTCCTTCTTAGTTTCAGAAGAAATGTATTTATATGCTAAAAGATCATATTTATAGTTTTTCTTAAACTTAGTTTTTTGATTTCTTACTACTGAATATACTTCAGAATCATCTTGTTTTTTGGAATGAAGTAATGGGTCTTTTTCATATGAATCTTCTTTATTTAAATCGTTATTTTGAGGCGTATGGCGTCGGTTGACTTTATTTCGCCAGGTTTGTGCGCCTACTCGCTCCCAATGAACCTTAGATAAATTGTATTGAGACTGACCTCTTAACCAGTTTTTCCATGGATTCGTTCCAAAATTTCGAAGTTTCTTATGCTTTAATTCGGAATGAAATATTCCCTGTCTTTCAAAAGAATCCTTTATTGCAGTCTTAAGAAAAAAAGACGTTCCGCGATATTGAAGAACAGATCTTAACTTATCACTAACTAGGGTTTGTGATAATTTGTAAAATACATATGCTTGTGACAGGGAAGATAAATTTGGCAAGGAAGCAAATTTCGGAACAATCTGGGACTTCCGCTTATTTATATTTTTTATAGTCGAACTAAAGGTAATTCCTTTTTGATTTGTTTCAGTATTGGAAATGTCTTTCTCAAAAATTTTTTTTGTTAAATTGATTCTAGAAATCTTAATGATACATAGAAAGATATCTAGGTATATTTTGTATATTTTTTCAATGAAAATTTTTTGAAAATAATTCCATTTACTTATTAATCGAACAGTTCTTCTTTTTACAATTTTCAAAAAATTTTTTGGCGATTCTACATTATTATTTTGCTTTTTGTTGTTAGGACTATTATTTAGTCCTGGAGTTAATTTTTTTTTTTCTTTTGTAATTCTTTCTATTTGATTTTTGATTGTGCTTGTTCTATTAATCAGATTTTGTATTTTTTCTTCTGAATTTGTAGAAGCTGTAGATCGAATTTGACTAAATGATTCATGAATTATCTCATTGCTGATTATAGAATCTTTTTCTTTTTGAGTTTCACTCGATTCATCTACTCCTATCCCTTTCAATCTTGTATTTTTTTTTATTATTTTCAAAATTGTGCTTTTTAGAACTAGAACCCTTTCTTTAAGCCGTTTTATGCTTTCTTTTAGGTTTCCTAGAACTCTAACAAAATTTTGCTTTATTTTTTGGTTGAAAACGCTTCTTATAAGTCGAAAGGCGCTCCCTTCCAATTTTTCTTCTGCTAATCTTTGACTTTTTTTGCCTAGTTCGTTAAAAATGGGCCCCCAAAAAATGGAAAAGGAACGGTTGGGTCGGGCACTACCCCAAGGATAGTCAGCTAGTCCCCAGAAAGACCTTATAAAAGCATAATTGTTGGTTCTCCTTTGTCTCTCATCCGCTGTGTGCCAAGGTTTCAACTCTAAAGGCCATAAAACTTTGACCTGAAGACCGTAGTCCCACCACTCCTCCGGAAAGTTGCTGATGGATATGACGCCTATAGCAAAACCGTCATCGTTGCATAAAAGATGAATCTCGTTTTCCCAGTCCTTTCTATCCTCAGCCCACTCGGGCTGCTGCAAAAATAAGATACGACCAATATTTTTAGCTATTATCACTAAAGGCAATGCAATATATCTCCTAAAATAGGAGTTCAAAAGTAATATGATACCTCTTACTCCTAGCCCACAATAAAGCTCATTCCATGCATCTATTCCATCCATCCGGAACAGCTCTTCGTCGGGGTCTAGTTCGAGTTTCTCTTTTTTTATTCTTTTCAATTTTTTCCGTTCTTTCAATGCTTTGCTTTTTTTTTCGTCTATCTTCCTTTTTGTCTTCCTTTTTGTCTTCCTTTTTGTCTGTTCTTTCTTAGGTCCCTTAAGAGTGAAAAGGTCCCCTTTTTTGATTCCAAACCTATGCAGCAAATTTTGCATTTTCAAAACAAGGGGTTTCAGTACCCTAAAAGAACGAGACAGTGTACTTTTTAAGAAGCCCCAAAAAAGAGGGGAATGCGGAAACATTTCAATCTGTCTTAGAACAACTCCGTTTTTACGCTTTAGGACGCGCGCAACACCTTTGATGTCATCCTGATGCCAAAATTGGTTGCGCACCGCTCTCAAGGAGGTCCTCCACACGTCCTTAGTCTCGCCTTTCCACTCGATATTGGTGATGAGGCTGCCAACGTGAACATGAGCAAGGCTTTTCTCAAAGTCAATACTATAAGGGTCTCCCCCACTCTTGATCAAATCCTTCTCAACCTTCTCATTAATCTCTTTAGCAATATCCGGATCAATCTTATTACTATCTTTAGAAAGATTTTTGATAAGTAAATTTTGAGTATCCTGATTCAAAATAATTTCATATTTGAATTGTGCTGATATAATATCAAAGCAATCAGTCTCTCCCCGCTCGGTCACAAAGGGTTCGCCCAGGTCGTATGCGACCCCGCGGAGTAATACGTATGACCAGCGAGGGACACGTTGACCGATGTGCGCTCGTCCCACACTTTCTCCCACTTTATAAGTCCTTAGTTGCTGTAGCTTTTTTAGTTTTCGCTGGTTCCAATCAATGCCTCCCCCCCCTTTTTCCCAAGGCTTAGAAAAAAATTTTGCCAAAGGATTATAATATAATTTTCCTTCTGCTCTTAGTTTTAGTGTTTTACTTTTTAGTATCGCGAACATTCTCTCTTCAAATTTTGGGGACTCGAAAATGAAACCTGGCAAAAGGGTCTCATGAATTTGATTTAGAGCAAGGATTTGCTTAAGTTGCGATTCTGTAGGTTCATCGTCGATTCTTTCACGAGATTTTGTAGTTCCATTTTTTTTTCTTCGACGAGATTGCATTGCATTCTTTTTTCTTCCACTAGATTTACGAGATTTAATTACATTGTAGACTTTTTCACGAAATTCACCCAATTGAAGAAGTGCCCTTTCTTCGCTTAGACGTGCTTCTTCGCGTAGACGTGCTTCTTCGCGTAGACGTGCTTCTTCGCGTAGACGTGCCTCTTTTTCCCTTTTCTCCTGTTCTTTGCTTTTCGGTGCCTTTTCTTCGCTTTTCTCCTTTTCTTCGCTTTTCTCCTTTTCTTCGCTTTTCTCCTTTTCTTCGCTTTTCTCCTTTTCTTTGCTTTTCTCCTTTTCTTTGCTTTTCTCCTTTTCTTCGGGATCCTCGATTACTTTTCTAAACTTTTTGATTCTTCCACGAGAGGGCCCATTCAACAAAGGATCATACTTTTTTGGTAGGCAGAGGCAGGTTTCGTTCATTTTCTCAATACAAACCCGAGTCCTTTTGTCGAGTATATCTAGAAAAAGAAATCCCGTGTCTAGAGCCGCAATTCTCTTTATAAACTCGTTATTTAAGTTGTTTTGTCTTTGTTTGTTCTTAGAAAGCCAATCTTTGTCTAGTTTATCAAAGGAGAGTCTTTCTACTGTGGACGAAGATATCATCCCTTTCGTCAGTTCCTTAAAACTAGAAAAACTAGGAGGATTTGTAAAAGATATTCTTTTTTTTCCATCACTTCGGCATGTATCAAAAAAATATTGTGAAGCTTCCTTTCTTACAGCCCCAAAAAAGTGTTGATTGCTTATGTATCGTACTGGACGAGTCCATTGAAACTGAAAAAAATCGGCCGCTAAAATGGCTTCCACCACTATGGGTGCTTTTTGATCTTTTTCTTCATCCAGATCCGCTCCCCAACGCGTGGGAGGAATTTTTTCTTTGAATAGCACTTTTTTTCGTGCAATCTCCTCTTTCTTTTCCTCTTTCTTTTCCTCTTCCTTTTCCTCTTCCTTTTCCTCTTCCTCCCAGTAAGTGTCAGCTTCTCGGCCTTGTCTGGCTAACCAATTTGGTTGCAGTTGTGGGGCTTGGACGTTTGTCAGTGGATGTGAAAAAATGAATAAAGGTATTCTGCCTAAATAGTAGA